TAATTGGTTAGCATAATATCTAATAAATAGAAAATCGAATAGTAGATAATCTGTTATGAAAGAAAGAAAACATTCTTTGAAGAATCAAGATTCGTAACCAATCCTTGCCTTATTTGTTGGATTAGGTCTAACTTTCTTGACTAAACTGCAAGAGTGGAACTTTACGAGATGAAATAGGGAAAGACAGAAGATAAAACTTAAAAGGATAATTGAAGTGACTCGTCTTCGAATCAACTTTGGTTGGGGGTTCGAAAAAGGAATAAAAATAAAGTAAATTCAAGGAGGAGCTTTCCTTTTTTTAAGGGGCCCCTCGGGGGGTCGTGGAATGCTTTTCTTCTCCTCTTATTCCATATGGAATACAATCAGTTAAAATAAGAAGGAATAGGGGAATATTCGACCGTTTCAATTCTTTATTTATCTTTTATTCCAAAATTCTCCCGAAAATCCAATTTCATTTTTCAATGGGGTTAGATGATCTAGTTCTTAATATTATTACTTTACTCAATTGACAGATTCCACAACAAATCTCTTGATTCGGAATTAGGGACTCATGTCGCATCTGATGAATCGATTCTCTTTTACACTTCTGTATCTCACTCGATCTTGTTTTTTAGTATTATCTAAAATAACCGATGAATTCTGAATTTTCCATAACTTAGGTAAGTGCTTTACCAACATATGTAGTGTAGTAAAAAAATAAATGGAATTTAACCCTTTCATGCTTACTATAACTAGTTATTTCGGTTTTCTACTGGCTGCTTTAACTATAACCCCAGCTCTATTTATTGGTTTGAACAAGATACGTCTTATTTGAAATGAATTGAATGAATAAGTCAGAAAAGCAAAATCTTTCTTTTGGATTCCTGGTATTCTACGACTCTTTTCCACACTAATTACCAATTCTTTTCTTGGTCATTGAGATTCGTGGATAATTTAGACTACTATTTAGGGATAGATCGTACCTCTTTTTTTTATCCCCTCGAACAAATCGAAATGATTGAAGTTTTTCTATTTGGAATCGTCTTAGGCCTAATTCCTATTACTTTAGCGGGATTATTCGTGACTGCGTATTTGCAATACAGGCGTGGGGATCAGTTGGATCTTTGATTGAGTAATATTTCTTTTTTGATTGACCTCCTCCAGACCAGAGAGGAGGTCAAATTGGAGTTGCAATTCAACTTTGTTTTGTTAAGTTATTTTACTCTGCTTCGACATAAGATAGATGGAATCACGCTCTGTAGGATTTGAACCTACGACATCGGGTTTTGGAGACCCGCGTTCTACCGAACTGAACTAAGAGCGCTTTCATTCAAAAAGAAAACCCTTTTCTACTCCTAACGTGTCTCACGTACGTATAGTATCCACAAATTCAAGTTATACCCACTTTAATTGATCCCCTCGCTACTGCCCATAAAGAAGAAAGAAGTAATAGGTAGGGATGACAGGATTTGAACCTGTGACATTTTGTACCCAAAACAAACGCGCTACCAAGCTGCGCTACATCCCTTTTCCAAATTGTTGTACAATGCCATTGTACACAATTCCTGTCTTGTTTTCCACATCGTAATTTTCTTCTCTTTCTCTATCTATATAGAACCTTCTTGTCATTTCTTCTTTTTGGTCTCATATAATCAAGTCAAGGAATGGTATACATCTAAAATCGAATCTAATTTCACCTATAAAAGAAAGATTACTATTCCTTGGTAATGTATAGGAAGAAGAGGTCATCTTTTTCTTTTTTAGGGATAGGAAAATCTCGTCTATACGGTTCATTCTATATAGAATATTGATTTTGTTTTTTTAGTTAGGAATTTCGCCTAAACAAAAGAAATACAAAAGATCTTGGGCAAGAGTATCTGATCATATATGTATTCCAATAAGGAAGGAGGATTTTCAATGCGGGATATAAAAACATATCTCTCTGTAGCACCCGTGCTAAGTACTCTATGGTTTGGGGCTTTAGCAGGTTTATTGATAGAAATTAATCGTTTATTCCCAGATGCTTTGTCATTCCCTTTTTTTTAATTCTAGTTATTGCTATGCGAGGAATTCTTCGTGACATGACGAAAATTTTCCCTTTTTCAATCCTTTTTTTTTTTAGTATAGGAAGGAAAAAGAAAGAAAAGATGGATTGGGTTGAACCTCAGAGTCATGAAAAATTCGGTAAATCCCATTTTGGAAAACAGAAATTCAATTAAAAGCGGTATCCAAGCTAAGTCAGGCCTCAGAAATCAGAGCATAGAAAGAGGCTGGGCTGGCTACTTAAATGAAAGGATTTCGAAGCAAAATCCTTGCTAATTCGACAAGGATTGTATTCTTTAATTATTTCTCCATTTTTTATTACTTAATTTAAGAATTTCCAAAATTTTTTATTCTAATGGATTTTATTCTTCTTCTTCGGATTCAAAATAGAAGAATAAAAGAATAAGTAGAAGAATTAAGTTAAGTCAATCCAAAAAAGAAAGGAGGTTCATGGCCAAGGGGAAAGATGTTAGAATCAGACTTATTTTGGAATGTATCAGTTGTGTTCGAAAAGGTGCCAATAAGGAATCGACGGGGATTTCTAGATATAGTACTCAAAAGAATCGCCACAATACACCTGGACAATTAGAATTCAAAAAATTTTGTCGTTATTGTCGCAAGCATACGACTCATGGCGAAATAAAAAAATAGGAGCATCGTGTGTTCGATCTTTCCAAAGAACAGATTTAATATATAGAACATAGATAGAATACAAAATACAAATCAACTCATTTGATTTCAGGTAGATATTATTTCATATGTATAGAGGGTATTCATATACTATATATGAATCAAATAATATATGGACCAAAGAAAGACTACTTCTTCTGGATCCAAAATTAATAAAATAAAGAAATCCATTTTTTTCCAATTTTTTAATAAAGAATAAATCATGTATACATCTAAACAACCTTTTCATAAATCTAAGCAACCCTTTCGTAAATCCAAGCAAACTTTTCAAAAATCCAAGCAAACTTTTCGTAAGTCCAAGCAAACTTTTCGTAAATCCAAACAACCTTTTCGTAAATCCAAACAACCTTTTCGTAGGCGTCCTCGGATTGGCCCGGGGGATCCAATTGATTATAGAAACATGAGTTTAATTAATCGATTTATTAGTGAACAAGGAAAAATATTATCGAGACGAATAAATAGATTAACCTTGAAACAACAACGATTAATTACTCTTGCTATAAAACAGGCTCGTATTTTATCTTTCTTACCATTTCGTAACTATGAGAATGAGAAGCAATTTCAAGCCCAGTCAATTTCAATAATTACTGGTCCTAGACCCAGAAAAAATAGACATATTCCTCAATTAACGCAAAAGTTCAATTCCAATCGAAACTTAAGAAACTCCAACCAGAATTTAAGAAACAACAATCGGAACTTAAGTTCCGATTGTTGATGTTTTATTCGAAAGGGCCAGACCTATATATAAGGAAAGTAATCCAGTTTTGATTCTTGTGTTTGTTATAAGAAAGAAAAATGGGGAAGAATAAATAGTTTTTTTATTTATTGCAACATGCTCGTTGATTCTTACCACTTAATCTTAATTTATTGTATCTTCCCGGAGTTCCCTCTCCGGGAATTCGGTTTTAATTATTCCTGTATATTACTTTTTTATCCATTTAATTGATGATCTTTATTTTATTGGAAATCGTGTAAAGATTATTTGGATTTGATACAGCTACTTGTGCAAGCATTTTACGATTAAGAATCAATTCCTTCTTGTACAGATTGTGTATTAATTTACTATAACTATTGAATACTTTATATATCCGCGTTGCTGCGTTTATCCGAGTGATCCACAAACGACGAAAATCCCTCTTTTGCCTGCCTCTATCTCGATGAGAGGAAACAAAAGCTCTTCTTACTTGTTGAGTAATCATTCGATTAAGTCTTAAATGAGCCCCTCTAAAGTTTGAGGCAAATGAACGCATTTTTGTTCGTCGTCTCCGAGCTATATATCCTCGCGGAACTCTGGTCATTGAATCAAATTAACCTTAATGAATAACTAATGATTTCTCTTCTTTTAGCCATCCTTTTTCCCATTAATAACAAAACGAATTATTCCGATATATAAAATATTAATTCCAATGGCTTTTGCTACTGTAACCTTCCCAACCACGATTTTTTATTCTATTCCCTTCAGTTATTTCGCATAGAAATAACAAATTCTAACGATACTCAAAAAAATAGTGGGTTCCATCGTTTCTATGGTTCCCTTTTAAACGGTGAGGCCCTCTCTATACACCGGAGCCCTTTCTTTCATTTCATCAAAAGGTATTGTGAACTTGTATAGTTCACATTCTTTGGCTCTACCTATCCATTATAGAGTAAATAGCTCTTTTCACAATAAGAGTTATCCATACAGTGACGGCATTTAATTATGAAAGTTGGCTAAGTAGCTGACCCTGTTAGTCCGTTCTTTTAAGATAAAGGAGCATAAGCCTTTTTCTTTTTATTACTATTTCCTCCGCTTAATGGATAACCATTCTCTACCAATGGGGGAATTGCTTCTTATTTCCAATTTAGATGATTGGATTTGCACCAAAGGAAACCAGAAATTCCATATTACCATAGAAATCTAGGATAGAGCTTCTCTATCCTATTCATTGGTACCGATCATGGATACTTCCAAAATTGTCTTATTTGTTTGAACTCATGATCTGAACGAGTCACACATACACCCTAGCACATGTTCCTCGACGCTGAGGACATCCCTTAAGCGCGGCCGATTTTCTAGCATTTCGTATTGGCTGTCTTGCGTTTCTAATAAGTTGTTTAACCGTTGGCATGTCGTATGTATATAGAAAAAAAGGATTGGTTTAGATCGATCTTAACCTGATGATTGATCATCATGAAGTATTTCTATTTTCTATTAAATCGCAGAAAACCTGAATTTAGGTTTGAAATAAATTTACAAGAAATGCGACCACTACCAATCCTTAAACATTTCCGGAAACCACACTGGATCAGTATCGCAGTGCTCGTCAATCATTTCATCCCCTACAATATCGACAAGTCCATAAGCTTTGGCTTCGTCTGCTGACATAAAAACATCCCTTTCCATGTCTTCGGATACAACCCAAAAAGGCTTGCCTGTTCTTAGTGCATAAACCCTTGTGATCATTTCGCGAACTTTGTGTAACTCTTCCACTTCTAGTAAAAATTCTGGTGTCCTTGCCCGATAATAAGCACTAGCAGGTTGGTGAAGCATAATCCTCGCGTGAGGGAATGCTATACGCTTGGTGGGTTCTCCTCCAAGCAGAATGAAGGATGCCATGGACGCAGCTATTCCGAGGCATATTGTATATATATCTGGTGTCACCGTTTGCATCGTATCAAAAATTGCCATTCCTGAGATTAGCCACCCGCCTGGGGAGTTTATAAACAAAAAAATATCGCTAATTCCATCTTCTATACTGAGATATACCATGAGACCTGTAATATGATTCGTGATCTCGCAACGAATCTCTTGACCTAAAAAAAGTGTCCTTTCTCGATACATAACATTGTATAAGTCAACCCAAGTCGCTTCTTCATCTCCGGGAATCCGGTAAGGTACTTTTGGAACACCAATGGGCATATTAGATTAATATTATTAAATTTAAGTAAGAAAACTATACTTTAATATGGAAACGTAAGAATGGAAGAGAAAGAAAGAATCCGCAGTTTATTGTCTTTTTTTTTTTTCTTATTCTATATGAATACTATAGATTCTATTAATACGTAGATTGAAATAATACATAGATTGAAAGGTTATATCTATAAGGAAGGTAAGACAGATTGAATAAAGAAAAAAGAATCGGTGATTGGAATGATAAACAAAGAGGGATAGGGATCTATTCTTCGTTTTTTTTTCCAAATAGGCCAAGCTACCCATTGCATATTGGCACTTATCGAGTATAGAATAGATCTGCTTCTCTTTCTTCTTACGAACAGAATTGGCTTCTTATTTTTAATGGAATGAAATAAATATTCACGCTTTCTGACACAGAATCCCCTAGAGGGGTTAGGTACATAGGATATGGATAGTCTTTTCCAATGCGATAAAATAAAGCGACATCGTGTCTATTTTTCTTTGCTAAAGGGGTATTTCCATGGGTTTGCCTTGGTATCGTGTTCATACTGTTGTATTGAATGATCCGGGTCGATTGCTTTCGGTGCATATAATGCACACAGCTCTAGTTTCTGGTTGGGCCGGCTCGATGGCTTTATACGAATTAGCGGTTTTTGATCCCTCTGATCCTGTTCTGGATCCAATGTGGAGACAAGGTATGTTCGTCATTCCCTTCATGACTCGTTTAGGAATAACCAATTCGTGGGGTGGTTGGAGTATTTCAGGAGGAACTGTAACGAATCCGGGTATTTGGAGTTATGAAGGTGTGGCAGGTGCGCATATTGTGTTTTCTGGCTTGTGTTTCTTGGCAGCTATCTGGCATTGGGTATATTGGGACCTAGAAATATTCTGTGATGAGCGGACGGGAAAACCCTCTTTGGATTTGCCCAAGATCTTTGGAATTCATTTATTTCTTGCAGGGGTGGCTTGCTTTGGCTTTGGCGCATTTCATGTAACGGGTTTGTATGGTCCTGGGATATGGGTGTCCGATCCTTATGGACTAACTGGAAAAGTACAAGCTGTAAATCCAGCGTGGGGTGTAGAAGGTTTTGATCCTTTTGTTCCGGGGGGAATAGCTTCTCATCATATTGCTGCGGGTACATTGGGCATATTAGCGGGCCTATTCCATCTTAGTGTCCGTCCGCCTCAACGTCTATACAAAGGATTACGTATGGGCAATATTGAAACTGTACTTTCCAGTAGTATCGCTGCTGTTTTTTTTGCAGCTTTCGTAGTTGCCGGAACTATGTGGTATGGGTCAGCAACTACCCCAATCGAATTATTTGGGCCTACTCGTTATCAGTGGGATCAGGGATACTTTCAGCAAGAAATATATCGAAGAGTTAGCGATGGATTAGCCGAAAATCTTAGTTTATCAGAAGCTTGGTCTAAAATTCCCGAAAAATTAGCCTTTTATGATTATATTGGTAATAATCCGGCAAAGGGGGGATTATTCAGAGCAGGCTCAATGGACAATGGGGATGGAATAGCTGTTGGATGGTTAGGACATCCCGTCTTTAGAGATAAAGAAGGGCGCGAGCTTTTTGTACGCCGTATGCCTACTTTTTTTGAAACATTTCCGGTTGTTTTGGTAGATGAAGAGGGAATTGTGAGAGCGGACGTTCCTTTTAGAAGAGCAGAATCCAAATATAGTGTTGAACAAGTAGGCGTAACGGTGGAGTTCTATGGTGGCGAACTTAATGGTGTAAGTTATTCTGATCCTGCTACTGTAAAAAAATATGCGAGGCGTTCCCAATTAGGGGAAATTTTTGAATTAGATCGGGCTACTTTGAAATCGGATGGTGTTTTTCGCAGCAGTCCAAGGGGTTGGTTCACTTTTGGTCATGCTACCTTTGCTTTGCTCTTCTTTTTCGGACACATTTGGCATGGCGCTAGAACCTTGTTCCGAGATGTTTTTGCTGGTATTGATCCAGACTTGGATGCTCAAGTGGAATTTGGAACATTCCAAAAAGTTGGAGATCCAACTACAAGGAGACAGGCAGTCTGATACCACATTGCTATGGTATCTTTCATCTCTCTTTTTTGATTTGACATGGGAAACATCTCCCATCCTTTCTTTGACTCTTTTTCTTTCTTTATATGGGAAATGATCCCAAATGACAAATGAATAGGTGTGGAAGTTATAATTGTAAATAAACCACGATCGAATCTATGGAAGCATTGGTTTATACGTTCCTTTTAGTTTCGACTTTAGGGATAATTTTTTTCGCTATCTTCTTCCGAGAACCACCTAAGGTTCCGACTAAAAAAATGAAATAATTTCATTGAAGTAAGAAGTCTCCCCATCTGGGAGACTTCTTACTTCAATTAGTCCCCGTGTTCTTCGAATGGATCTCTTAATTGTTGAGAGGGTTGCCCAAACGCGGTATATAAGGCATACCCAGTAAAGCTTACAAGTAAACCAGATATGGAGATGGCGACTAAAGTTGCTGTTTCCATTTTTATAGAATTTCAAGATTACAATGGATCTACGAAAAGATCGTGTATTTACAACTACAACGGAATAGTATACAAAGTCAACACCAATGATTAAATAGAATTTATGGCTACACAAACCGTTGAAGATAGTTCTAGACCTGGGCCAAGACGAACTCGCGCAGGTAGTTTATTGAAACCCTTGAATTCGGAATATGGGAAAGTAGCTCCGGGTTGGGGGACTACTCCTTTTATGGGGGTCGCAATGGCTTTATTCGCGATATTCCTATCTATCATTTTAGAAATTTATAATTCTTCTGTTTTACTGGACGGAATTTTAATGAATTAGGTTTCTACTAACTAAAACTACGAAGTCATAGTTTTTCCATCCAAAAAAGCCTTTCTACTTTAAGCTCTACATTTCTAGACATTCTGGTAGTTCGACCGTGGAATTTTTTTGTTTCGGTATCTCTGGAATATGAGTGTGTGACTTGTTAGAATTGATCCTATTGATAATACATAGAAAGGGCCTGTTATCTCTATCAAGATGATTCTAATTCGTCGGATATTTATTATTTATTCTAGTATCTGGAACACGAAATAGATAGAGTGGATCAAGAAAAAAAAATGGAACTATGATTCATACTCACTATTCAGACCTCGCAACCAGACTGAAAAAAATTCAAGTAGTTTTTAATAAAAAAAGAAAATGTCTTCCTTCCAAATTTGTTTGCCCAAAAGACAACTTTTTTTTTTCTCTTGATTTTGTCGAGTTATTACACCGATTCAATAAATGATCATCAAGCGGTTCTTATTCGAAGAACCCTTGCCTTTTGTTTAGCTTGAGACTCAATCATCGTGGCTCTAGTATGAATCTAAGGTTTTAATTGAACTGATTCATAGGATCGCAACAAGATAATTTCTATCAGAAAACTACTAGAATTTTTGCTTTATTTATTTACTAGTAAAACAAAACAAGAGTAAATCCGCATTACGCAAAAAAAAAAAGAAATCCAAAATAGGGAAGAGAAAAGTCAAGAGGCCTCTAATGACCAACATAAGGCAAAGAAAGGAAGACAGATGAGCCAACTTGAGATTTTTTGGCATTATCATCATAAAGAATAAATTCTGGATTTTTCTTATTTCATATCTTCAAGGCAAATCGACCCAATCCAGTGGCTGATGAAGTTTTGAACCCTTTTTTTCTAATATCCGTTGAAAATTTGTGTGTTTCTGCTTGAGCCGTACGAGATGAAATTTTCATATACGGTTCTCGGAGGGGGACTCGGGTTAGTTACCTATCTCAATAAAGTATATGATTGGTTTGAGGAACGTCTTGAGATTCAGGCAATTGCGGATGATATAACTAGTAAATATGTTCCTCCTCATGTCAACATATTTTATTGTTTAGGGGGAATTACACTTACTTGTTTTCTAGTACAAGTCGCTACAGGTTTTGCTATGACTTTTTACTACCGCCCAACCGTTACAGAGGCTTTTTCCTCGGTTCAATACATAATGACCGAGGCCAACTTTGGTTGGTTAATCCGATCAGTTCATCGATGGTCAGCAAGTATGATGGTTCTAATGATGATCCTGCACGTATTTCGTGTGTATCTCACAGGTGGATTTAAAAAACCCCGCGAATTAACTTGGGTCACAGGTGTGGTTTTGGCTGTATTGACTGCATCGTTTGGTGTAACTGGTTATTCTTTGCCTTGGGATCAAATTGGTTATTGGGCAGTCAAAATTGTGACAGGTGTACCTGAAGCGATTCCGGTAATAGGATCGCCTTTAGTGGAGTTATTGCGTGGAAGTGCTAGTGTGGGCCAATCCACTTTGACTCGTTTTTATAGTTTACATACTTTTGTACTGCCTCTGCTTACTGCCGTATTTATGTTAATGCACTTTCCAATGATACGTAAGCAAGGTATTTCGGGTCCTTTATAGGGAAGGCATATCATAGAGAAAGATAATTCTAATTCTCATATATCATATCGGGTAGGTTGTGGTATTTCATTGCTACAAACATGGGTTATTGTAAAATAAGACATGTCATTTGGATACTTTTCTTCAACTCCGAAGTATTTTGATACAAATAGTTGAAGTTAATTTTACGAAAGAAAATAAGGCGGATTATGGGAGTGTGTGACTTGAATTATTGATTTGGCCATGCAGATAAAGAATTGGATCTGCCACATTAGAATTCACAACTAAAGGTGTCTCCGCATCCAATCAACACGTAAGTCCCCTATCTAGGAAGGATAGGCTGGTTCACTTGAGGAGAATATTTTCTATGATCATACCCCGACCATGTCATCCATGAACAGGCTCCGTAAGATCCCATAGAGTAGAAATGGAATAAGTCATATCACATGATCTAATTCTCTATTTATTACACTTACTTTTTTATTATAGTATGGAAATGCATTCATTTTCTTTGCATCGATTGCGATCCGCAATACTATCGGAGTAAAAGAAGGTATCTAAGGAAGAACGTAGGCTAGACTTTTGGATTTTTTATTAGTAACAAGTAAATACTTTGTTTGGACGTAAGAAATTTGCGATATTGAGGGGATAAACACCAACTAATCAAGAGACATGAGACAATCCACAAAGCAATTGATCATGATCAATTTTGCAAGCCCACTTGGATATTGAGCATTTACCCATAAGAATAGGATTCTTTTCAATGAGTAGTTGTAGGTGCAACTTCGGAAAAGAGAATCTGATAAAGCTTTTCTTACCTAGAGTCATTGAGTCATTATATACCTTATTCTATTATGGATCTTCCACGGTCTTTTTTCTTTCATTCTTGCTCGAGCCGGATGATGAAAAATTCTCATGTCCGGTTCCTTTGGGGGATGGATCCTAAAGAATTCACCTATCCCAATAACAAAGAAACCTGACTTAAATGATCCTGTATTAAGAGCAAAATTAGCTAAAGGGATGGGACATAATTATTACGGGGAACCCGCGTGGCCCAACGATCTTTTATATATTTTTCCAGTAGTAATTCTAGGTACTATTGCATGTAATGTAGGTTTAGCGGTTCTTGAGCCGTCAATGATTGGTGAACCGGCGGATCCGTTTGCAACTCCTCTGGAAATATTACCCGAGTGGTACTTCTTTCCCGTGTTTCAAATACTCCGTACAGTACCCAATAAGTTATTGGGCGTTCTCTTAATGGTTTCTGTGCCAACGGGCTTATTGACAGTACCCTTTCTAGAGAATGTCAATAAATTCCAAAATCCATTTCGTCGCCCAGTAGCTACGACAGTTTTTTTAATCGGTACTGCGGTAGCTCTTTGGTTAGGTATTGGAGCAACATTACCCATTGAAAAATCCTTAACTTTAGGTCTTTTTTAGGGATTTTGCAGGTTGATTCATTCAACCGTGAAGTACCGTGCATAGGTATCTAGGAAATAGTTACTTCCAAGTGAATCTTCCCTAGATACCTAAAATCCATTTTATTATGATCCATTTCGCGAAAATATAGATTGTGCCAAAGATGCAAAATTGTTTTCTTTTTTTTTTATTCTAACTCGAAAAGGAAGAAGAGGAAAAAATTGCAATGGATTTAAAACGAGAACTTATTCTTAGGTAAATCAATTGGGAGATGCTTCTCTAGAGTGTCCCATATCTGTTTTCCATCTTCCATACGAAAACTGTCAATTCTCATAAGATCTTCCTCAGTCTTACTCAAAAGGTCCAATAGTGTATGTATATTGGCCCTTTTGAGACAATTATACGTTCTAGAAGGCAATTCTAATTGATCAATAAAAATACAATTCAATGGAATTCCTTTTTTGTTTTTCTTTAGATTAGTTAATTTTTTTTGAAAGGTTAAAAGGGGTGGAGTAAACCTGTTTTTATTTTCTTCGAAACTAGTGCCCTCTTCCTCCGCGTGTAGAAAAGGAAGAAATAAATCAATCAAATTACGAGAAGCCTCATAAAGCGCTTCCTTAGGGGTTAAACTTCCATTCGTCCATATTTCTAGAAAAAGTATCTCGTGTTTTTCATTTCCATTCCCACAAGAAAAAATACTATAATTCACATTTCGAACAGGCATGGATACAGCATCTATGGGATAACTTCCATCTTGAGAGTTCTTTCTGAGTTCCGTGTGATATCCGCGATCTCTCTTGATCTGTAACTCAATACAGAAATCAATGGGCTCTGTCAAGTTAGCTATAGGTTGTGCCATATCAACGATCTCTACGGAAGGGGGTAAGATGATATCTTGAGCAGTTATGTATCTAGGACCTTTGACACAAATTGATGCGTCTCTAACTCCATAGAGATTACTTCTCAATACAATTTCTTTCAAATTTAGTAAAATTTCTTGTACGGATTCTTCAATACCTGCTATTGTAGAATATTCGTGTGGCACGCTCCCAAATTTTGCACGTGTGATACATGTTCCTTCTATTTCTCCAAGTAAAGCTCTTCGCAAGGCAATACCGACGGTATCCGCTTGACCTTTTCTAAGCGGGGACAAAATGAAACGACCATAATAAAGACGCTTACTATCTACTCTTGATTCAACACACTTCCACTGTAGTGTTTGAGTGGATCCTGCTACCTCCTCTCGAACCATAATAGACTAGTATTATTATTTGATCATTGAATCGTTTATTTCTCTTGAAAGCGGTTTAATTCTTTTACAGACGTCTTTTTTTAGGAGGTCGACATCCATTATGCGGCATAGGTGTTACATCGCGTATACAACTTAATCGTACACCACTTTTAGCAATGGCTCGTAATGCGGCATCTCTTCCACTACCAGCACCCTTTACCATAACTTCTGCTCGTTGCAAACCCACTGTACGAATAGCATCTACTGCTGTTCTTTGACCAGCATAGGGTGATGCTTTTCTTGAGCTTTTGAATCCACAAGTACCCGCGGAGGACCAGAAAACCACCCGACCCTGCGGGTCTGTAACAGTTATAATGGTATTGTTGAAACTAGCTTGAACATGAATAACTCCTTTTGTTATTCTACGTGCACTCTTCCGTAAACTAAAACGCGCATTCCTACGCAAACCAATCCGCACTTTCCTACGTGAACCAATTTTTGGTATAGCTTTTGTCATATTTTATTATCTCATAAATATGAGTTAGAAATAACAAAAAGAAAAAAAGATACAAAGATATCCGTTTCAGGGTAAAATATATCCTTTACTTTAATTATTTTATTTGGAATTTGGACATTTCCGCGGGTACTTTTTTTACTTTTTAGAAAGTAAAGTTCTTTTTCGAAAGATTACCCCTGTCTTTGTTTATGCTTCGGGTTGGAACAAATGACTCTAATTCGTCCACGCCTACGAATCAGTCGACATTTTGTACAAATTTTACGAACAGAAGCTCTTATTTTCATATTTCCGTATTCCTTTCTTAAACTATGAATCTAATCTTTGGAAAAAATAAGTCTCTTCGCTTGAATTTTGGAACTTTGAATTTATTACCCTAGAAAAAAAAAAAGAAAAACCTAATTCTTTGAATCTTTGGTATCCTTCAAATCTTCGGTATCCTTCAAATCTTCGGTATCCTTCGAGTCTTCGGTACGCTTCGAATCCTTATGGGGAAGTCTATAAATTATACGTCCCTTGCTTGAATCATAACGACTTACTTCAATTTTGACCCTATCCCCCATCAGTATTCGTATAGAACTAGACCGGATCTTTCCTGAAATATAGCCCAGAATGATGGTGTCATTCTCTAGGCGAACGCGGAACATTCCGTTGGGTAGGGCTTCCGTAACTAAACCTTCGAAAGTGACTTTTGCTTCTCTCGGGTTTTTTTTTTCTCTCCTATTTTTTTTTTCTGTCATATTTTTTTTTCTCCTATTTTTCTATTTTGATTTTCAAATAAAAAAAAACGTTGTATTTTTATTTGAAAAATAGGAAGTTCGAGATAGAATTCGGGTACTATAGGAGGGGCGATTACCATATATAACATAAGACTTCCCCCCCAATTCTGTTTAGTCGAGCTTCTCGATCTGTCATTATACCTCGAGAAGTAGAAAGAATAGCAATTCCCATTCCGCCCAAAACTTTAGGAATTCCTTGATAGTTGGCATAAATTCGTAAGCCGGGTCGGCTGATACGCTTTAAAAAGGTTCTAGTTCTATATATTCCTTTTCTAGTCTTTCTCTTTTGATGTCGCAAAGTTGAAACCAAGAAATATCTGTTACTTTCCTGATGTTTCCGAACACTTTCAATAAAACCCTCTCGTAGAAGTATTTTAACAATGTTTTCGGTAATATTTGTAGATACTACTCGAACTGTTCCTTTTTTATTCATGTCCGCGTTTCTTATAGAGGTTAGTAAATCAGCAATAGTGTCCTTGCCCATAAGACTCTAATTCTAGGTTCCTCCTAATTTTTCTATAATCAACATGTTTTCTTTTTTTTTTTATTTTGGATTTTAAAGCATATACGTGAAACACAATCTACTAATTTTTTCTTTGATCTATATCTTGCCTACTAGTATTTATAATACTTCAGGAGCTAATGAAACTATTTTAGTAAAATTCAACTCTCTCAATTCCTCGGCGATCGCGCCAAAAACTCGAGTTCCTTTTGGATTTCCTTTTTGATCAATGATAACCGCTGCATTGTCATCATAGCGTATTATTATACCGTCTTCGCATTTGAACTCTTTACATGTACGTACAATTACAGCTCGAATTACTTCGGATCTTTCTAGAGGCATTTGGGGCACTGCGTCTTTGATTACAGCAACAATAACATCACCAATACGAGCATATCGCTGATTACTAGCAGCTCCTATGACTCGAATACACATCAATTTTCGAGCTCCACTGTTATCTGCTACATTTAAAAGGGTCTGAGGTTGAATCATATTATTTTGATTTCAATTTGTTATTTCAATGCAAAAGGATGAAAGAAATATTGTCTTACCAGAAAGAAAAACCTGGTTTTTTTATCTTCAATACTCCTTTTTTTGGGTTCTATATCTCTATCTCTAATCGAAGAAATTGACTTCGTATGGGCATTTTACTGGCAGCTATGGAGATAGCTGCTCTAGCTACAGTTTCGGATACTCCGCCCATTTCATAAAGTATTCGACCTGGTTTAACAACGGCTACCCAATATTCGGGGGATCCCTTTCCTGAGCCCATACGTGTTTCCGTGGGTCTTAGTGTAACCGGTTTGTCGGGAAATATACGTACCCATAGTTTTCCACCACGACGTGCATATCGTGTCATTGCTCTTCGTCCTGCTTCTATCTGTCTCGACGTGATCCAAGCGGGTTCAAGTGCTTGAAGAGCATATCTACCAAAACAAATACGATTGCCTCGGCAGGATTTTCCCTTCATTCTTCCTCTATGTTGTTTACGAAATCTGGTTCTTTTGGGGTTATAGTCGATGGTTCTTTCTTAGTTCCATCTCTACTGCAAAACTGGACATGAGAGTTTCTTCTCATCCAGCTCCTCGCGAATGAAATGAGAAAGCGTGCAAATTTCTCTAATTCCATAATATTCCAAAATATTATGGATAGATGCACATTAATAGATAATAGAAAAAGTTAGGGTTTTTTTAATATTGAATTTGTTAAAATAGATAAATATATAGTCAAGAAAGAAGATCTAGAATATATCTAGATGTGTGTGTCTATTTATCTATATTCTATATTTATGGATAATGTAATCTTTCTTAACAAAAAATCTCCTTATTTTTACTCTTATTGAATCGCGGTAAAGTATTCTAATTCAATAAAGATTTCGCGGGCGAATATTTACTCTTTCCTGTCTTATTTGTTAATTTATATTATAACCTTACCAAATAAGGCAATTTTTTTGGTTTGTTCCGCCATCCCACCCAATGAAGTATTAGGATTCTTTTTAATAAAATCCTATGCAGTCATAGGTTCTGTCGTTCCCACTACTTCTCCTTTAATGGTTAGGTCTGAATCCCACAATGGAGCTTCCAAAAAATTTCTTTCCGAGTCAATTTTCTCAGTTTTATTAACCCGGGCCGCTCTTTATTATTGTTTTAAATTTGTATTTCTTGTTTCAAGTTACGATTTCGAATTCTCTGTTATTTTTATTATATTGATGCTTTATCACATTGCCTTTTATGATGTAACTCATAGACCATACATATTGGAATCCTATATCTTTCTTATTCCTCTTCTTTCTTTCTATCATCCCTCCTTTTATCCACATCCCTTTAGTTTTGCTTCACAACCTAGAATCCATTTTCTTTTTTAGAGAAAAAATTGCAGTTGCTACAACTATATGATAGATCTACTCATTTATGATAGATGTATCATATAGTGACTGTTTCTTAGTTAGGATCTCGACAATACGAAGCAATAGGTTGGTTATTAGTTAATTTTCTATAATTACTAAGTTTTTTTCTTTTTCTATTTATAGTAGGGTTCAGTCAATTTTTTTGAATCTCCATTTTCGACTCTAAAGAAAAAACTAACGAGTCACACACTAAGCATAGCAATTATATTAAAAGATTTATCAATTTTCATTAAATCTTATAGAAAGAGGTAGAATTTCTTCTTCTTTTTCAGGGATTTCAGGAAAAATAAGGCTCTTGTCATTTTTTATTCTATCACTGAACAGAATGGGAAGACAAGGCTAGTTATTCTTCGTCTATGAATATCCAAATTTTTACACCTAATACTCCATAGATAGTTCGAATTGGATAGCAGCAATAATCAATTTTAGCGCGAATTGTTTGGAGGGGAAGTCTACCCTTTTTGATGCATTCGGCACGTGCAATTTCTTTCCCTGCGAGACGACCTGCAATTTTTACTTTTACTCCCCTTATATCTGCTTTTTGAGTTAATTCAATGGCTTTTTTCATTGCCTTTCGGAATGAAACTCTATTTTTTAATTGGAAAGCTATATATTCTGCAAGAATGCTAGGTTGTCTATAAGGTTCTTTAACTTTTTCAATAGCAATATTAAGTCTCTGGTTTACAGAATTAACTTCCTTTTGTAGATCTTTCTCTAATTCTTCGATTGCTCCTTTTTTCTTTAATAAATTGGGGAATCCAATATGGATTATTACGTGGATCGTATCGATTTCTTTTTGAATTTCTATATGTGTAATTACTTCGGAACTTGAGCCTGAGTCCATTTTTCTATTATGTGTAATTACTTCGGAACTTGAGTCTGATTCTATTTTTCTATTCGAGCCTTTTTTCCTATTCTTTTGTATATAGTTCTTGATACAATTCCGTATTTTTTTATCTTCCTGTAGACCTTCAGAATAATTTTTTGGTTGTGCGAACCAAAAGGAATGGTGATTTTGGGTTGTACCAAGTCTGAAACCGAGTGGATTTATTTTTTGTCCCATATTTTTCTATTCTATTTTTTTTTTACTGGGAATCGAAATCTTAGATGGATCTAAAGATTATTTAGATTTCTTTACTATATTTAGTACAATTGTTATATGACACATGGTTTTTTTTATGGGAGAACTACGTCCTCGAGCTCGAGGTCTGAATTTTTTCATAATAGTACTCCTACTGACTTCGGCTTTAGTGATGAATAAATTCGCTTTGTCGAAATCCCTATAATGAGTAGCATTTGCTGCTGCCGAATAAACCAACTTTAGGATGGGATAAGATGCTCGATAAGGCATGAGGTTCAGTATCATAACAGTTTCTTCGTAGTAACGCCAGCGAATCTCATCAAGAACTCTTTGTGCTTTGAAAACAGACATATGGATGCGTTTTTGTGCTTTGAAAACCCGTTCGAACTTAAGTAGACGATCGGTTGGAACTTTCCTTGCGAGTTTCCTTAGCCCATTCTTCTTCTTCTTTATTCTAGGGGTATACTTTACCAGTTTGAAACTTGTCATAAATAAGGTTATTCCCCGCCTACCTTTGTTTGTTTTTTTTTTATTTTGAATCTTTCTATTCTGAATTCAGTTAACGACGAGATTTAGTATCTTTTCTTGCACTTTCATAACTCGTGAAATGCCGAGTAGGCACGAATTCCCCCAATTTGCGACCTACCATAGGATTTGTTATGTAAATAGGTATATGTTCCTTTCCATTATGAATCGCGATTGTATGGCCAACCATTGCGGGTAGAATGCTAGATGCCCGGGACCACGTTACTATTGTTTCTTTCTCCTCCTTCATATTGACCTTTTCGATTTTTGCCAATAAATGATGAGCTACAAAAGGATTCGTTTTTTTTCGTGTCACAGCTGATTACTCCTTTTTCCATTTTAAAGAGTGGCATTCTATGTCCAATATCTCGATCGAAGTATGGAGGTCAGAATAAATAGAATAATGATGAATGGAACAAAGAGAAAAATCCTTTAGCTGGATAAGGGGCGGATGTAGCCAAGTGGATCAAGGCAGTGGATTGTGAATCCACCATGCGCGGGTTCAATTCCCGTCGTTCGCCCATCGCATTATTGCAAATTCCAAAAATGCAATTTTCCATATTCCTAGTTACGTATTTACTTACGGCGACGAAGAATAAAACTATCACTATATTTTTTCCTTTTCCTAGTTCTTCTTCCAAGCGCAGGATAACCCCAAGGGGTTGTGGGTTTTTTTCTACCAATGGGGGCTTTCCCTTCACCGCCCCCATGGGGGTGGTCCACAGGGTTCATAACTACCCCTCTTACTACGGGGCGTTTACCTAGCCAACACTTAGATCCGGCTCTACCCAAACTTTTTTGGTTCACCCCAACATTACCCACTTGTCCGACTGTTGCTAAGCAATTTTGGGATACCAAACGGACCTCCCCAGATGGTAATCTTAAAGTGGCCGATTTACCCTCTTTTGCAATCAGTTTCGCTACAGCACCTGCTGCTCTAGCTAATTGCCCACCCCTTCCACGTGTGATTTCTATGTTATGTATGGCCGTGCCTAAGGGCATATCGGTTGAAGTAGATTCTTCTTTTCTCTCAAAAAACCCCTTCCCAAACTGTACAAGCTTCTTCCAAAGCATACAGCTTTCTAGATGTATATGACGATCTCTAGACAGATGGATCTTATATGAATCGTATGATGAAGTACCACATGAGTGGATATATAGGAAAGGAATCCAAATCTGCCGAATCGCTCATGTTATGATCTTCTACATCCTAGGTCTCCGCGTTCCGTCATCTGGCTTATGTTCTTCATGTAGCATTCAGATCGAATGACTCTATGAAATTACGTCGATACTTCCACATATTATGGGTAACGTAGGAGACATCCCTATTTTCCCCGGGGGGTCTTAATTACCACTGCTTAGCTTTCAATTCGCCTCTGACCATCAAATTAAATGTGAATAACCCGTCCTCCTCTCTTTGAAACAAGGGGCGCTTCCGGTTCTGTGCGTGCTTCAAACAATTTTGTCTTCTCCATATTACCATATCTCTAGAGTCAATAATTTTCTATGAGGAACTACTGAACTCAATCACTTGCTGCCGTTACTCAACAGTTTTCTGTTGAGGTCTATCCCGTAGAGGTAGTCAAATTGGATCAGTGATCGATTTCTAGGTTTCGTCGTAAACCTAATTGGTTACTTCCAATTACGTAAATCAATAGTTCAAACCGCACTCAAAGGTAGGGCATTTCCCATTGATATAGGAACTTTTGTACCAGAAACAATAGTATCTCCAATTATAGCCCCTCTGGGATGTAAAATATATCTCTTCTCACCATCCCCATAGTGTATGAGACAAATGTATGCATTTCGATTAGGGTCGTATTCTATGGTTACGATTCTACCAGATATGTCTTTTTGATTCCGTCGAAAATCGATTTTACGGTATAGGCGCTTATGACCTCCCCCTCTATGCCTTGCGGTAATGATTCCTCTGGAATTACGACCTTTACCACAACGGTGCCGTCCATGGATCAAATTATTTCGTGGATTGGATTTCACTTGCCTGTCTACGGTTCCCTTGCGTGTGCTCGGGATAGGTGTTTTGTATAAATGTTTCGCCGTATTATTAAGTATTCTCCTTTAGTTTTTTTCTCTATCTAGAAGTGGAATAGAATAACCCGGTTGAAGGGTAATGATCATACGTCTGTAATGCATTGTATGTCCCAGAATAGGTCCCATTCTTCTACCCTTTCTGGGTAGTCGATGGCTATTCACAGCTACTACCTTAACACCAAAGAAGAGTTCGACCCAATGCTTTATTTCTGTCTTAGTGAATCCCGATTCGACATTAAAAGTATATTGATTCTTTCCCAATAAACGAAGACTTTTTTCTGTAAATACTGCGTATTTGATTCCATCCATAAATCGACTTTCCCTCCTATGCTCTGAGTTCCAGTATCGATAAGAATTCGAGTTCTTATTGTTCTTATGTTATGGTATGAATATACCATACCAATTCGTTATGTATGGATGATGGATGAGATTCCATGGATAGAGAGCCAGTTCCAATAGACTTATGGAACGTTCCCGTTCGCGTGCATCCAGCAGGAATTGAACCCGCAAATTTACCAATTATGAGTTGGGCGCTTTAACCATTCAGCCATGGATGCTTAACAGGGATCATCGTACATCGTAAATAACCAATTTTCATATAGAAAGACATATCATAGAAAAATGAAATCGAAAATATTCGGAGATGGCAAATATTCGGAGATGACTATGAAAACACCTCTCTGGATCCTCGAATTGAAAGAGAGATTGAGAGGGATCAAGAATCCTAATTCTCGCTATTTGGAATGGATCCAATTCTATTGAGTCTGACTCATAGTGATCATTTCTCTTTAGCAAAGAATGACCTTGGTTATCAAAGGATTGAACAACCGGGATCCATTTACTTATGATACCTAGTTGACATTGATAACAAGGATCTAATGAATTATGAGTTTAATAGATCCTCTTTAGCAGAAAGACGTATATTCCTTGCTCATTATCAGACAATCACTTATTCCCAAACCTCGTGTGGGGCTAATCGTTTTCATTTACCATCTCATGGAAAACCCTTTTCGTTCCGCTTAGCCCTATCGGGTATTTTAGTGATAGGTTCTATAGGAACTGGACGATCCTATTTGGTCAAATACCTAACGAAAAATTCCTATTTTCCTTTCATTAAGGTACGAGGGCTTCTTATTCCACAAGAACGAAAGCACCTTTTCATTCTTTCATATACTAGGGGTTTTTACTTGGAAAAGACAATGTTCCATACTAAAGGATTCGGGTCCATAACCACGAGTTCCAGTGCACTAGATCTTGTAGCACTTAGCAACGAGGCCCTATCCATTAGTATTCCACATAAGAAATCCATTATAGAAACTAATACAATTAGATTAGCTCTTCATAGACAAACTTGGGGTTTGCGAGCCAAGGTAAGACCGGCTCGGGATCATGGGACCCTTTTCTATCAGATAGGAGGGGCTCTTGTACAAAATAGACTTCTAAGTAATAACCCCATAGAATCTATCTATATAAAGAGGCAATCGTGTCAGGAAGCGGGTTTTTCTTTGGCCAAAGGGTACTTCGAACTTGGAACGAGCATGAAGAGATTAACGAGACTTCTTTCTCTTTTGAGTTTTTCTGGCGGACCGGTCGCGCAAGATCTTTGGTCTTCCCCCGGAACCGATGAAAAAAAGTGGGTCGCTTCTTATGGACTCGCTCAGAATGATTCTTCTCTATCTATAGTTCATGGCCTATTAGAAGTAGAAGGTGCTCTGGTGCAATCCTTACCGACAGAAAAAGATTGCAGTCAGGTTGATAATAATTGAGTGCCATTACTTCGTCGGTCCGAACCAAGGAATCCGTTAGAAATGTTTTGAAATGGATATTGTTCTCTCTTTGATCAGGGATTGCTATATGAAAAGAAGTGGAGTTTGAAAAAGGGAACGGAATGGTCAAACCGGAACTGCTAGAGGAACGAATTTTCAATAGCATAACTTGGGCTCCTAGAATATGGCGCCCTTGGGACAATCTATTTGATTGCAGGGTTTTGTTCCGAAGCAAAGATATCCGCGGAGGCCGGTTCGTTCGTCCTATTCTGATATTCAGGACCAAGAGGTACTGGATTCTCTTTCGGATAGGCCCTGAAAGGAGAAGAAAGGCTGAAATGCCAACGGATCTCTGTCTATTCTCTAATTCACCCGATCCGATAGTACCCGTTTTTGGAACGTCCAGTGCCAAAGTCACTGAATGGGTAAGTCACCAATCCAATCCCTTTGACAAATCGGGTGTCATATTAGATATCATATTCTATATATATAGAAATATCATAGAATAGACATATAGAATTTTTGGTCGGGAAATTCGAATGAATCATTGAGTGAAAAAGGAGCAAAGAATGACAAAAGACGAGACTCTACTAGTCTTCACTCTTGTGGTTTCCTCGGTTTCTGTTTTCTTATTCGGGATCTTGCTTTTCATGGTTCTCATCTCTGCAACTCGCGATTTTCGCGAGAGAACCAAATCCAAGTTGGTGAAGATCATG